ATATCTTGAGAGATTTTTGAATTGATATGTATGCTACTACAATCTTCTATCTAATCAGTCTTATATATAATATCTTATACTTATATATAGATAACTTAGATAGAATTAATATTATAGATTATAGATATAATTAATATTATAATATAATAAATAAGATAAAAAAAAATTTTTATTTTAAAATATTGTTTTCTTATGTTTTGCCCGCTTTCCCTTTCCTTTAGATGAATCAAAAACTTCAGAGTTTCTCTTTTCATTTTCATGGGTCGAGGAAAGAATGAAAAATTTTCTATTGCTTTTTTTTTACTTTTATCTGTCAGTAAAAGAGAGAATTACCGTTTTTCCTAACTTAATGAAATTCCATACAATATTCAATAAAAAAAAAAAGACTAGGATACCCCAAATGAAAGTTTTTTCTCGCATGTATTTTCCACCCCATTGTCGAAACAAGAATATGGGATGCATCGATCTAAAAACAGTTGGTACATAAAATTACGATCTAATAGATATATCTAAATCTTATTCTATAAATAGATATTAATCCTCCTCCGGAATCAAAGAAAGATAGCGAAAGGGTTTGTTTATGTTGTGGTTTAGAAGAAACTTTTTCCCTTACTTCATAGAGAAGGAAGGGAATACCCAAATTATTCTTGTGGAATATCTAGGAATACAAAAATGTAACCGGAAATATCGACAAATTGGTACGCAGTCCAAAGAAATGAAATAAAAAAAGGGGGGGTCAGTCGTTCCAATTTCATATCTATCTAATTTTTTTATCAGAATAGCGGATAGAGTCCTGATTCAATAGGTCAGGTCCACTTACTTTTCCCTTTTTATTTGTTGATTTCGAATCTTTCCAATGGATTAGTTTGGAGTAATTGAAAAAATAGGCATATTTGGTGATTCAATAGACAACTTCTCTTACCATTTATCATTATTCAGTATAATGAAAAGATGTTCAACTTTATAACTACTAGAACGTATTATCCTTATAACTACTAGAACGTATTATCCTTAATATTATACAGTTATTTCTTTTTTCCTTTAACATAAGCAGGAAAAACCTGTATTCTACGTTCAAACAGGAATACTACGACTCGGGTTTTATGAAAAAAAGTAAAAAGCCCCTTATCGGATTTGAACCGATGACTTACGCCTTACCATGGCGTTACTCTACCACTGAGTTAAAGGGGCCCTTTAACTAACGGAATTCCTGAATGAGTCACTGTGCAGATAAAAAATATCTATCTCCCTATATTACTATTATATATAATATGTTATTATAGACTATACTATATAATAAAGTAAATTCATAGCGGCGGGTGGCTCTTTCCGGAATTATAAAGTTGATTTACTGTCGAGTCTCGGATCAAACGATTTATTGATCTTTTAAAACTATCACTTCAATGAACCAAGCCGACCCTCATTTTTTTCTTTTATGAAATTGATCCCTATCAGAACAAAAATCACTTGAGACATGTACCTACCAATTCGACATAGATTCAAGATATTTCATTAAATCATGTGATGGAGAAGTTCGATTTGTCCCCTTAATCCATAAAAAAGAATTTCCGAAATTTTATTGATCCCCTTTATCATCCCGGATTTCTCCTTTATAAATTTTCTGGTTTACTACGAAGACGTATTTCGGCTTAAAAAAATGAATGAATCAAGAAAGTAGAAGAAATGGAGTTGAAAGTTTGATTTTTATATTATAATAGTATTCTAGTTAATCGAGACCTTTTTTTCATATTTAATTTAGATTTAGATAGAATTTTCTTAGATATTCGATTTTAAGTTTTGAAATGAAAAAATTAGAATTATATTCTAATAAAAAATTAAATTTAAATAAAGAAAAAAAAAAATATGAATAATGGATAATGATAATGGCTTTATATATCGAATCGAATGGGATGCCGGTTAGAATTAAGGATTCATAAATAGGAATGACAAATCAAAAAACTCTATGGAATCGTGAAGGGCGGAATGATCCCTTGGATCGAATCATATTCTTACATTCTATTGACAATTTCGAAAAACTGTTGATACTATGCTCATAGTATGATGGCGGTCGGACACACATGCCCCCATCGTCTAGTGGTTCAGGACATCTCTCTTTCAAGGAGGCAGCGGGGATTCGACTTCCCCTGGGGGTAGGGTACTACAAAAGCAAGTTGATCGTGCATTATCAATAAGCCTAAAATTGAAAATAGAATTGATTTTTCCTGGGTCGATGCCCGAGGGGTTAATGGGGACGGACTGTAAATTCGTTGGCAATATGCCTACGCTGGTTCAAATCCAGCTCGGCCCAAGAATTCCATTTTTTCAATATACATACCTCTATTTTTATTTGTTTTATTTGATTTGCTCGATTTTTTTGTTCCAAAAAATTCCGATCTAGATTCATATCAGTATCTGTAAGTAGAAAGATCTGTAAGTATAAAAAAGAAAGTCGAAGGAAACGAGAAAAGAAATCTTTTTTTATTGAAAAATTGATGCTCAATAAATATGAATTGATTTGGAAATAAGGAAAGAATCACTAGTAATGTAATTCATGTCGCTCTCACTAAAAAGGAAAGTGCATAGTTATGTAGATCTCACTATATCACTCGTGTCTCTGTTACAACACGAAAATCTTTTAAAATGGGTTTGAATTCAATCCTAAAAATATTGATGCGGTAGACCTTATTTCCCTGGGATTGTAGTTCAATTGGTCAGAGCACCGCCCTGTCAAGGCGGAAGCTGCGGGTTCGAGCCCCGTCAGTCCCGACGGATCCAATAACCACATCAACTCACCTCTCCATTTTCATTTTATGGCAAAAGAGGCACAATGAAATGAATATAATTTAGGTCATTCTCAATAGGAATTTTTTTATTTTTTCGTTATTTCTCATCAAACACAAACAAATATATATAAATTTTCATTACTTCAATGAGTATCTATTGGTGGGAGAGAGATATAATTGGATTAGTCCAATTATTGGGAACATCATATTCAGGATTCCGAGGGATAGCGTACTGGGTCTGGTCTTTCAATTTATTGCCTCTATCTAATGGAATAGAGTATCATTTCTCGGGAGCACATACACAACTCGAATTCATTTCTTGTACGCTCCAAAATCGAATTTGAGTTACCCCGAAAAAGGCTTTTCAGATTAAAAACCTCTCCCCTTCTAGTTCCGATTTTTTGTAGTCTCAATGACTCAAACTAACTCCTTTTTTAAAATCTATCTCATTCAAATTTTACACCTTTCTTTTTTGACTATTCTTTTTTCTTGGATTAGTACTAGCATATAGTCAAAAAAGAAAGGTTTTTATAGAAGATTAGACCTTTTATACCGGAATTTTGCTTTTTCACAATTTTCTTTTTCTTACAAGAAAAAGAAAATTATATCATAAAAAAATAGGAGTTTCGAGTTTAACTCCCGCCCCCTTTTCGTTTTACTTCTATTGTTGTTATTTTTTGTGGGGTTTGTTATCAATGCAATGTAAATGGAAAACGGTCAGATGATACTTCATCCGATGATTGTCCAAGGAAGACAGCAGGTTGTAGAAAGAATGTAAAAGAATAAAACAAAGATTTCTGGATTCGATTACGAATTCAATTTTCTATTGAGTATAGATAAAGGATCTTCCTATGTTATACTATTAAATTCGCGACGGCGAAGTGCTTTGATAGCCCAGATATTGTTATTCATAATATTGATGCGATTCAATATCATCGAGATGTAATTCATCCCAGTGAATTTACAGGCGAAATTATGATTATCTCTATGGGATTAAATCCCGAGTTATTGCGAATTAAAAACCACTGAGATTATGGAAGTCAATATTCTCGCATTTATTGCTACTGCACTCTTCATTCTAGTTCCTACTGCTTTTTTACTTATCATATATGTAAAAACGGTCAGCCAAAACAATTAATCTGAACGAAACTTGACTTCTTATGTCTTTAGCAATGATAATTATTTAAGAAAAAAAAGGATTCCAATTTCGTTTCTTAAATCTTCAATTAAATACGCAGGCTAGAATCAACAGTATTCTATGAGATTTTCTAATATGGTAGAAAGAAATATATCAATCTTTCTACCATATTATCTATTAGATTTGCGGTTTTGTAGTGTATAAAGTTGTACTCTATAAAGATACAGGCTTAATATAAAGCAATCTTCTACAATATCTATCTTCATATCGATAGAATTCGATCTATATTCTATAGATAGTGCCCCAGGTCTATTTCTTTGCTACATTTATTTTCTTGATTTGTATTGTGTATTGATTCCGATCAATCCGAAATAATAAAAGGGGGGGTAACTCTTGCTTGAATTCCGGGATTTCTGATTATTTCAAATCGAAATCCCAGTATCTATCGAAAACAAAAAACTCAAAGAAGTAAAAAGTCTACGGGCAGGGCAATTAAAAAAAAGCCGGTAATCTTTTTTTTAGCATTCCAAAAAAGTCTTTGATTGAATCACTAACAGAAAGGAGTATGGGAACTTCTTCCAATTCCGAAAAGGAGTAGTAAACTCTACCAATTTGTAACACTTGAACCATGATATGAAATGCGTCGATGCCGATAAAGCCTAAATCCAATTTCTACAACAATAAAGCAAGCGGCGAGTACACAATACGTGACTTGCCCGGGGCAAGGTTTGTTTATGCGTAGTATCTTGTTGAAGAACCACTATGTATATGTTCTTTCCCCTAGAAAGTGCGCATTCGCTTAATTTAATATTAATAACAGAATTAATAACAGAACGCCTTTTTTTAATAGCCAAAAAAATAACTAATAATAAGAAGTGGTCTTAGGAAAATGAAAATGTCTTATTATATGTAGCCCCTTCCGAAATACAAACGTGGGAATCATTGAAATATCTGTTTGATTGACATTATTATTTTTTTTTTTATAGTTCGAATTAAAGTTCAAACAAAATGTTTTGTAGAATGATCTATAAAACAATTGATAAAGTTTGATTCCTTATCGCAATTCCATTAATAGTACT